AATTAAAAGGACGAAAAGTATTACAAAGTCTTATATGCGTACCGGAATCCCTTGGGTTTTCAAAATTTGTTTATAATTTTATTTAAGTTTTAGTACGGGTAATAAAAAAATATGAATTGTGAATCACTAAACTGAGCACTCCTTGCTCAAAAATATTAATTTGTACGTCTATCATATATTACAAGGGTTGTGATAAGAGAAAAACATTTCCTATCCATTTTGAAAAGAAAAAATGAGGGGTATAACCACCTTCAACTCGTTAATGAAAAAAAAAGAACTACTTAGGGAGTAAAAAATCTTTTGGGGATAGAGGGACTTGAACCCTCACGATTTTTAAAGTCGACGGATTTTCTTCTTACTCTAAATTTCATTGTTGTCAGTATTGACATGTAGAACGGGACTCTATCTTTATTCTCGTTCGATTAATAAGTTTTTCCAAAGATCTATCAGACTATGGAGTGAATGATTTGATAAATGAATATTTGATTCTTTTTTCAACTTGAAATCGATTGATATAGTATATTTGTCTTGAGGTTTCGACGGAAGAATTCTTAGAACAACACAACACAGTCAACCCCATTTGTTAGAACAGCTTCCTTTGAGTCTCTGCACCTATCCTTTTTTTTTCTTGCTTTCGAAATCCTTGTTTTTTTGCTTTTGAAAAAAGGAGTTGGCTCAGGATTGCCCATTTTTATTAATTCCAGGGTTTCTCTGAATTTGAAAGTTTTCACTTAGTAGGTCTCCATACTAAGGCTCAAGCCAATTAAGTCCGTAGCGTCTACCGATTTCGCCATATCCCCTTTATTGTTTTATTTTAAGATTAGGATCTCCGTGTCATGTTCTTACCTTTTTTTCTGACGAAACCGTCGAATTCATTAGATTTGATATGGATTACTATACCGAAAAAGAGTTTCTCCTTTTTTCATTTTTTGTCTATCTTCTTTCATCTATATCAGAAGTCTATATTTGAATTTGATTTGGTCTAATCAGAAATGATTCTATCATTTCTGTAGCTACAATTCAATATTGAGGGATATATACCCTATATATACTCCACACCGTTCATTTTCTCATGCAATTTTGAATACTCAAAGGGTCGATTCTTTTTTTGTCATCATGGTCTACGAATGCAAGCATAAGAATATCTTATTATGTTAATATAATCCAGAGTTCATTTTTAGCGATTCGAATTTGTTTATTCTTTTTTATTGTAGGTTTTCTTAAGACAGACTCTTATAACTATAATCGTTATCTATTTATTATAGTTCCAGATATAATGAAAATTGTCATAATGCTTTTTTTATTTCGATTTGAAATGAATTTTCAAATTCATAACTCGACTCAAAAGAGAAATAGAATTTCATATAATTTCGAAATCTAATTGAAATAGAATCGAATTGTTATAGACGAAAAATGGAATATACATTATATTCTATACATAGAGAGAAATAAGCTAAATTGAATATTTCTATTTATTTGATTTGAAATATTTATTTATTTAGTTGAAATTCATATCATAAAAGAATAAAAATCAATATCAATAAGCCTAAACTAAAATATAGTTTATTGAATGATAGTGCATGTATAATTTCTGGGAGCCCGCTTAGCTCAGAGGTTAGAGCATCGCATTTGTAATGCGATGGTCATCGGTTCGAGTCCGATAGCCGGCTTTTTTCTATTTTTCTTTGTTCTGTATATATAGATTTTTATTTGAAATCGAAGAACAAAGAAAAGAATAATGGTGTCTTTCCCTTCTTCAAAACGATCTATTATGTAGGAGACACTTCCAACCAGGAATAAAAGCAAAGGGTTCAATCTCGGCAAACCAAATTCGAAAAAAAGTATTTCTTTGCTTTTTTTTTTACTTACATATTTTAATACAGAATATATAATATATATAAAGGGTTTATCTATTTCGTTTCATTTATCATTTAGTTCAGTTTTAATTTAGTTTTTTTTGTAAAATGGAATATATATATAAATAGAAATAAAGAAAATAAATAAAGAGAGGAGTCTTTATGTCGCGTTACCGAGGGCCTCGTTTCAAAAAAATACGCCGTCTAGGGGCTTTACCTGGACTAACTAATAAAAGGCCTAGAGCCGGAAGTGATCTTAGAAACCAATCACGTTCCGGGAAAAGATCTCAATATCGTATTCGTCTAGAAGAAAAACAAAAATTGCGTTTTCATTATGGTATTACAGAACGGCAATTACTTAAATACGTTCGTATCGCCAGAAAAGCCAAAGGGTCAACAGGTCAGGTTTTACTACAATTACTTGAAATGCGTTTGGATAACATCCTTTTTCGATTGGGCATGGCTCCAACTATTCCTGGAGCTCGCCAATTAGTTAACCATAGACATATTTTAGTTAACGACCATATAGTAGATATACCAAGTTATCGTTGCAAACCCCAAGATACTATTATGGCAAGGGATGAACAAAAATCCAGAGCTCTAATTCAAAATTCTCTTGATTTATTCCCCCGTGAGGAATTACCCAAACATTTGACTCTTAATCCATTCCCATATAAAGGATTAGTCAATCAAATAGTAGATAGTAAGTGGGTCGGTTTGAAAATAAATGAATTGCTAGTAGTAGAATATTATTCTCGTCAGACGTAGCCCTAAAGAAAATACAAAGTAAAGTAAAGGGTTCGGACAATTTGGCCCCTTTCTTTTGCCAAAGTAAAATGACTTAAGGTTAAAAGTCAGGGGTTTGACCCAGATTTTCTCCCATTTATATATTCTAGCCCATCCCGGGTTTTTCCTATTCATGTATCCTAGATTGGCATAAAGATTTTCACTCCTTGTCTATTATTTCCAGTATTTTACGTATCACAGAAATTCGAAATAGAAGAAATATATATATAAAAAAAAGAAGGCTAACTCTTATATTCCAAAGTATTTCTTGGTGTTTGATTTGTTACAGTTAGAAATGTTGGCAAATTAAATTAGGTGTAAAGTAAAGTACGGAAAGAGAGGGATTCGAACCCTCGGTAAACAAAAGCCTACATAGCAGTTCCAATGCTACGCCTTGAACCACTCGGCCATCTCTCCTACATGATGATTATGACTCAGAAACCGAAAAAATAGCGAGCCATTAATATGTTTATATTACTATTATATTTTTGTTTCTATAGGTACAACTAGGACTAACGCACCACTACTATAACTAATAACTAAAAAGAATAGAAAATCTTTTATCAAAAACCTTTTCTATCATAGAATGCTTATTCGATTCTCTTTCTTTTCACCTTTCGATCATAATTCAATCAAAACTTGTTTTTGATCTGATCGAAAAATTCCTTGATTCTTCCGCCTCGATGAAATTGGAATAGCTCCTATACTATTCCATTTGATTTGTATGAATTCGAATGGGATTCAACTATTTCTTATTGATTCTTGAAAAAGGAGCAATTTGCTGGGTATTTGGAACAATTGGAATAAATAGAAGTATAAGTAGTAGTAAAAAATTTGTATCTTTATTGAAATTTTTTTGTTTAACTATTTTTATGTTATTTCGTACTGTACAAATTCTTTGTTTGTATAATCGTTTTCCCACAAGGGGGGATGAGAAGAATTTTAGAATGGATTGATACCTATGTCTAGATCCCGGATAAATGGAAATTTTATTGATAAGACCTTTTCAATTGTGGCCAATATATTATTACGAATAATTCCGACAACTTCAGGAGAAAAAGAGGCATTTACTTATTACAGAGATGGTGTGATTTGATTTTCTTGATTATTTAGTTTTCTTTTACTGTTCCTAATCTTATGAGAAAGGCACACGCTTCGGGATAGAAATAAACCTACGCTTGTTGAAGGTGAAGTTTAGAACTAGAACAATTCCTTCTGTCGTGTATCCCCGATTGATGCAACCTCAGATACTATGCTTCACTTATAGATTTTAGTATTGAACGAAAGGTTACACCTTTGTGTTTTGTATTACATACGGGTCAATCCTACTTCCTAGTAATGTAATAATGTAATATAGTACCCATAGGCGGCATAGGGGAAGAAGCACTACACCTAGCAATCGACAACACGAAAGCTTTGTTAAAAATTACTTACCTACTCCCTTTCTTGTCTTATCTGGATTGGGACTACCAAGAGTGGTTGGGACAACAAACATCCATCTCGTTCGTACTTTGGATACCCGTATAACCATCGAAGACTGTTGAAGTGACTATTTCCTGGAAATTAGGGGGCGTTGAGGACAAAGGAATTGTTGGAGTTATCCTTTCTATTTAGTATCAAGACACTTGATTCTAGTAAAATCTCTTGCGCAAGAAGGTTGGCTAGAAATTTTTTGTAAAAACACTAGCCCCGCTCAGTTCATAATGAGAATGTTTTAACCCTTTTTTATTACATGTATTTTGAATTCTCATTATGGATATTTAAGGGAGGAGCCGTATGAGGTGAAAATTTCACGTACGGTTCTGGAACGGAGATTCTTTGAATCGAATAGCGACCGTAACGGATGTCAGCTCAATCCGAAGGAAATTATGCGGAAGCTTTACAGAATTATTATGAAGCTATGCGATTAGAAATCGATCCCTACGATCGAAGTTATATACTCTATAATATAGGCCTTATTCACACAAGTAATGGAGAACATACGAAAGCTTTAGAATATTATTTTAGGGCACTAGAACGAAACCCATTCTTACCACAAGCGTTTAATAATATGGCAGTGATCTGTCATTACGTGCGGCTATCTCCACTATAGAAAGAAAAAGGAAGACAAAATCTTCAAGTAAATACTAAAACGCTACAAATGCATCGTCCAAAACGATGATTTCTTTCAGCTGTAGCAAAGAAATAAACTTCATATTAATAGAAGTCAAAATATGAAGAAATAAGATAAAAAAATATGCCTAGATACTTTTTTCTATGGATAAAAAAAAGATCTAATTGATAGAGAGGAAGCACCGTAAAGATCAATTAATGAGGTTTTGGACCAATACATTAAGAAAAGAACTGCTTACTTATGCCTATATATAAATATAAGATAGAAAAAAGTTAGGAATTAACTTATGTAATAGAGTGGATCCACTAAGACTAAGGTATTGAGCGGCGGTGTAGGATCAAATCCCAAAGATAGTAAGTCTTTTTTTTCTTACGTATGTTTATGAAAGAAAGCCTTTTTCAAAGATTCTCTATAAATTTCGATATGAAACCGAGATAGTTACCTTGCGGAAAATACGAAGGATAGGAGTAAATACCAGCGCTTTCTTCTTCTGCAGGTGGGAAAAACGATAAAACTCAAATTGATTCTTAATTAAATCAAAATGAAAGTTTGAAACTCATGTGATTAACCTCTTTTGGTTACTCCGAAGATTGGAATAGAGATCTATAAAAAATCGCATTCGGTTTAATAGGACACCAAAAGAATTGACTGCGGAGCCGTATGAGGTAGGAAACTCTCAAGTACGGTTCTAAGGGAAGGAATTGACCCGCCTATTCCTATCCCAACCGGGGAGAACAAGCCATTCGACAGGGAGATTCTGAAATCGCTGAGGCTTGGTTCGACCAAGCCGCTGAGTATTGGAAACAGGCTATAACGCTTACTCCTGGTAATTATATTGAAGCGCACAATTGGTTGAAGATCACGGGGCGGTTCGAATAATAATTTTTATTATTTCAAATTTTTTGTTATTTGTTAGAATTCTTTTTGGTCTCTTATTAAAATAAAAGAGAATGATTCTTCGAGGAAGAACCAATCAAAGAATTTCATTCTATCTCTTTTCAGATCATTCTAGTTTGTCTGGTATTGCGTAGGGATACAGAATACACAGAGCGAGTACCGAATACATTTATTTCTTTTCGTCTATTAACTATTAATACAAATAAATTACTATATTCAATTCAAATATAAAAAAATAGAAAATATAGTAATAAATGGAAATAATGAATAATATTTCTATATATAGAAATATTATTCATTATTCTAAAATATTCGAAAAACGTCGACTAAATAAATACTGGGATGTTTCTTAGTAATGACTAAGAAATGTTTGTGCGATTTTTCATATTTTCAAGAGAGTCTTTTTGAATAGAATCTAGAAGAATAAATTCTATGTAAAAGATTAATTAGCTCCATCTAATACCTTCATAATTGAGCTAAGAATAATCTAAGTTGCACAAAAAAACCCATTTTTCCCTTAAAAAAAACCAAAAAGTGTTTTGAATATTAAAAAAGGGTCCGTTGAGCACCGCACGTCTATGTCATAATAGATCCGAACACTTGCCCTGGATCGACTTCCAGATCATAATTGCTCTAGTAAATAACTAAATAAAATAGAGAGATGGGAGATAGAAGTGAAAGAAACAAATTCTAAAAATCTCTTCGAGGTTCACCAATTATTTGAATGTTGGCAGGTCTCTTTGTATGTCTTGTCCGGAAAGAGGAGGACTCAATGATTATTCGTTCGCCGGAACCAGAAGTAAAAATTTTGGTAGATAGGGATCCCGTAAAAACGTCGTTTGAGGAATGGGCCAGACCCGGCCATTTTTCAAGAACAATAGCTAAGGGCCCTGAAACTACTACATGGATCTGGAACCTACATGCTGATGCTCATGATTTCGATAGCCATACCAGTGATTTGGAGGAGATCTCCCGAAAAATTTTTAGCGCCCATTTCGGGCAACTCTCCATCATCTTTCTTTGGCTGAGTGGTATGTATTTCCACGGTGCCCGTTTTTCCAATTATGAAGCATGGCTAAGTGATCCTACTCATATTGGACCTAGTGCCCAAGTAGTTTGGCCGATAGTGGGCCAAGAAATATTGAACGGTGATGTAGGGGGAGGTTTCCGAGGAATACAAATAACCTCTGGTTTTTTTCAGATTTGGCGAGCATCTGGAATAACTAGTGAATTACAACTTTATTGTACCGCAATTGGTGCATTGGTCTTTGCAGCATTAATGCTTTTTGCTGGTTGGTTCCATTATCACAAAGCTGCTCCAAAATTGGCTTGGTTCCAAGACGTGGAATCTATGTTGAATCACCATTTAGCAGGACTACTGGGGCTTGGGTCTCTTTCTTGGGCGGGGCATCAAATCCATGTATCTTTACCGATTAACCAATTTCTAAATGCTGGAGTAGATCCTAAAGAGATACCGCTTCCTCATGAATTTATCTTGAATCGGGATCTTTTGGCTCAACTTTATCCCAGTTTTGCCGAAGGAGCAACCCCGTTTTTCACTTTGAATTGGTCAAAATATTCGGAATTTCTTACTTTTCGGGGAGGATTAGACCCAGTAACTGGGGGTCTGTGGCTGACCGATATTGCACACCATCATTTAGCTATTGCAATTCTTTTCCTGATAGCGGGTCACATGTATAGAACGAACTGGGGCATTGGTCATGGTCTAAAAGATATTTTAGAGGCTCATAAAGGTCCATTTACAGGCCAGGGACATAAAGGCTTATATGAGATCTTAACAACGTCATGGCATGCTCAATTATCTCTTAACCTAGCTATGTTAGGCTC